TACGTAGACCTCTCTGAGATAAATAGTCTTTTTTGTGTAATTGTAAATGGGAAGTAAGTCTTCGTATCCTGTTGGTGAAACTAAATATTTGAAATTCAACAGAACCCTTGTTTTCTTCTTTTTCTTCTTGTGAAATAACTGAGATGAATGAATTTTTTACCATAAAAGGAAACCCCTCTTTATTTTAAGATATTTTTATTGATAGATATCTTTATTGATAGATATCTTTATTGATCAGTAATAATAATGTCACTTGTTTTAGTTTGGTATATACAAGAATCTTAAATCTTAATTTACTTCTAATTTTCAATTTGATTTAATAAACTTAAATCAAATGAAATCAATCCTATTGTGATTTTGAAATTATATTTGAAAGGGTATACAAAAGGATGGTTGTTTTCCGGACTCAAAAAAGCTAAAAACTGAATCCTAAAATCTTCTGATTTTAGTGATTCATTTCTAGATCGAATTGATATGTCATTGAATTACATGTATCAGAATGGAATGTAAGACAATGAAGGTGTGCACCTCTTTGTCGTCATAGACCCGCTGCGATATGGGAAAGATAGCAAAAATGTACTAGTAATGAATTTTCAATCGCGGATACATATGTATCCTTACCATACTGAAACGACTGCCGTTATTGCTATCAAACCAATACCGATTCATACAAGCTAAATCTTCTAATCGATAATTGGGCCACAGAACTAACTTTAATTTAATAAGTTTCTTTTTATATCCTTTGCTTTTATCCAAAACCGGACTGTTTACCTTATTTTCATTCCCCAATCCTGAATTTTTATGCATATCCTTTCTATTCCTAGAATTGAAACAAATTAGAATTCTAAATTCTCTTCGAAGTCTAGGTGATAGAAGATTTTCAGGAACAAACAAATCATAATGATTTTTATCTCTATTTCCAGTCATCTTTTTATATTTTGTAATGACTTCATCATAATTCTTATCAACACGGGTTTTTTCTCGGTAGTTTTGATTGATTTTGTGTTTACTTTGCTGAACCAATGAAATACCAATGGTTTGATACATAAGAAATTGCTCATTATTTTTTATAGATAGACGAATTGGTTCAATAATCAAAATCCCTTTTTTGATCAATTCGGTAAGAGTTAAAATTTTCTGAATCATCAGAATATCAAGACTCATTTCTCCCCTTTGAATAGACGATATAGTTATTTCTCGTGGATTTATCAGTCTAAGCAGGAGACAATATACTTTGATATTATTGATTTTTTTTTTATTTAAAATAGAATCCCATCGCAATTGAAAATGAAAATGCCTTTTTAGTAAGAAATCAAACTCCGCTTTTGTATTGTTCTTGTATTGCTTTTTATTTTTATGTTTTTTCATGTCCGATTCCGTATAATCTTCTTCAACATCTTTTTCTTGGTTTGAAAGAGCCGATTCAAGGTTTGCTTGGTCCGCAGATTCTTTTTGCCCTTTATTTCGTTTTTTTAATTCAAGAGATTTTTTTTCATTGGAGGATAGTGATATAAAAGGATTCCTTTTTTTATTTCCGACGATACTTTTGTTTTCAATATCAGTATTGTTTTCATTTATATTAGAATCTAAAAGAAGTAATTTTATTGGTATAACCCACGGTTTCGTTTTATATAAATTATAAAAGATCAAAAATTCGGGGAAGAACCAACGTTCAAGATTTGATATGGGACGATTTAGTATTTCTTCATTCATTCCCATCCAATCCAAAAAAGTTTTTTTGTTGGATAGATTGATTTCTTGATGAATCGCGAGATAAAACGTATTTTTCTTTTTTATTTTATCAATTGTTTGATAATTAGTAAGTTTAGTCTTAGTAGATTTTTTATTACTGTTTGGGTCAATATCCATATTGATCCAAGCTTTGATATCGATTCTCTTTCTAAGACAAAAACGTATAATTCTCCAATCAAAATATTTTCTATCGAGATTTTTATCCATATTTTTAATATCATCTTGTACTAGATCATTATTGATAGGAATACCTTCTATCATATAAAAAGATTGTCGTTTAGTTGTGTTGAAATTCGAAAAAACCTCTTGATTATTTTTTACGTGTAAGGACGATTCATAAATTGAAGAGTACTTCGTATCTTCAGAATTAATAGATTTATATGCTAACAGATCATATCTATATTGTTTTTTAAAATTTTCTTTTTCATTCAGTAGTGAAGCCATTTCAAAATAATTTTGTTTTTCGTAGTGCATAAATTTCGTTTTTTTAGATGGGTTGCATAAATCCTTATTTTGATTCATATTCATACAGTATTGATTGAATCTATTTCGCCATTTTGGGGGTACTAATCTAGACCATCTAATCTGAGATATATCATATTGATAATGATTCCTTAACCAATTTGTCCATTGATTTATTTTTATTCCAGAATTATGACGATTCTTATGTTTTAATTGAGAATGAAAAAGTTCTTGTGTTCCAACAAAATAACCCTTTATTTCATTTTTAATAAAAGGGGCTGCTCCATTATATTGAAAGACAGATTTTAACTTATAAAAATCGAAATTAATAAATTTGGTTTGTGAGAGTTTGTAAAATACATAAGCTTGTGAAAAGTAGGATAAGTCACAAAAAGTATTTGAGTTCTTATTACTAATATTCGTATTATAAAGTGCCCTTTTTATATTTGAAATAAAGTGAATTAAACTTTGATTTGGTTTATCAATTTTTTCTTGATTTGTTTCATTATTGGTAATGTATTTATTAAAAATTTGTTTTATTGATTCAACAAATGGCTGTGTATTGATCCTAGGAATATTAATGATCCACAGAAAGATATCTATGTATATCCTTTCAATGAAAATTTTTATAATTATAAAATAATGCGATTTGCGTATTAGTCGAGCATTTTTTCTTTTTAATATCGGCCCAATCTTTTTTTTTGATTCCAACCTTTTATCATCATCATTTATTTTGTTAGAATTAATATTTCGATCCGGGATTAGAAATACGTTCCTTTTTTCATTTGTAATTTTTTCTATTTGATTTATGATTGTGTTTGTTCTATCAGTTAGATCCTGCATTTTTTTTTCTGTCAATGAATAATTTGTCCAATTTTGGGGTATAGTTTCACTGGACAATTCATGAATCATCAGATTACTGATTATCGAATCTTTTTTAGTTTTACTCAATTCATATACTTTTCTTTTTCCCAATCCAAATAATAGAATTGGATTTATTTTTGAGAGTTCCTTTTTTATTTCTTTCAAAAAAAAAAAGAGAATCCTTTTAATACCCCATTTTTTTTTTTTTTTTGAAACATTTAGAAACCATTTTGTTTTTTCTTTAAGAATTCTTAGAATTCGAAAGCATTTCTTGTTTAATTTTCTCATTTTTCTTTTGAGTTCTTTTAAAATGGGTTCAAAAAATGAAAGTTGTTTTCTGGGAGAATCAAAAGGTAATTCAGCTTCCATTCCAAAAATTGTTAAAAAGCAAAAAGAATTTTTTGAGTCTTTCTTTTTCATTGGCTTTTTCATTGGGTCGTTATAAGGAGCTGGTGGGTTAGATCTGTGCCAAGGTTTCAGACGAAAAGGAAATAGGATCTTAATCTGAATACCATCTGCTAACCAGTTTTTTGGAAATTCTTTTTCTGATAATTGAACGCCACTATAGGTGCATTTAACATAAATTTCTCGATTCCAATCTTTAAAATCTTCGGACCATTCGGGAGATTGAAACAATAGCATACGGGCGGTATTTTTAACTATTATCAATGAAGGCAATAGAATATATTTTCTAAGAATCGATTGGGTGATTAACAAAAAACCTCTTATTGCTTGAGCAAGTAAAATACTATCCCAGGTTTCCGCTATTTCTATACGTACTTTCTCATTTCTTTTTGCTTCCTTTTTTTTTTCACTTTCTTCTGCGGTTTTCTCTTTATAATCAAAAATTTTGAGTTCTGTGTTTGTCCACATACAATTTTTCAAAATTAGCTTTATACGTTCGGAAATAGCAAAAGAAAAAAAAGGGGATTTTCGGTCCAAAAAGAGAGGGGAATGCGCATCTGCCTCAAAGAATTTCCAAGTAACTATTTTTCGTCTTTGAGCACGCACAGAGCCTTTGATTATGCCGCGACGAAAATCTGATTGTTGTGAATAACGTATCAAAGCCACTTCGCCTGTCTGATCTGTATTATTAGTTTCTTGGGTATTACTATAAATATCAGTATTCCGTTGGTTATCAGTAAAAATAACTACGCGTTTTGCTTTTCTTGAGCGAATCTCATGATCGGTTACCACACTTTCCTGGCCCTCCCCCAACTGTTGTTCCAAATCATTAATTAATTTGTATGACCATCGAGGGACTTTTTTATGGATTTCTTTTAGTGCATTAGATTTTTTTTTTATCGTTTTCTCGTCGGGAAGGGTTGTATCTGCATCAAATAAAAATTTGAAAATTTGGATTCTATCTTCTGAATCAATTCTTACTTGTTCGTGTTCGGGAACTAAAAAAGGTCTTTTAAAATTGACACTTGATGTGGATTTTACAGCAAATTCATCGATTAAGTTCAATAAATAATTCATTTGCTTCCCGCATGTTTTTCTATCAAACGGATTTAGTTTCTGTTCAAATTCTAGGCGATTAATAATAATAAGGATACTATGAATCTTATTTATCAAAAACTTTTCTATATTTTCTATATAATTGTTTCGAGAAATTTCATTTTTAATTGAGAGTGAAAACAATTTTTTGATTTGTCCGCGATAGGGTCCGTTTAAGAAAGGATCATATATTTTTGGTAAATATTCTTTTTTAGTCTTATCATTACACAACCGAGTTCTTTTTTCAAGTATATTCAGAACAACAGATTTTTTAGCGAAAGTTTTTCCTAGGTTTTTTTCGAGAGTTTTTACTCGATTTATAAAATTTTTTCTTATATTTTTCTGTTTATGTTCATTGATATAACCCCACTTATTAGAAAATTCAGTAGAGGGGACTTTTTTTTTTTGGAACAGAGACGTCT